TGCCTATATTGCATTTGCGGGTAAAAGAGTAATTGAACAAACATTGAATAAGACAGTACCTGAGGGTTCACAAGCGGCTGAATTTTTATTCCATAAGGGCTTATTCGATCCAATCGTACCACGTAATCCTTTAAAAGGTGTTCTGAGCGAGTTATTTCAGTTCCACGCCTTTTTTCCTTTGAATCAAAATAAACTCCAGTAGAGTTCTTAAGTGAAATTTTTTTTGTGACGAATAATTAACAATTAGTTAGTTAGTTTATCCGAATCAAAATAAAACAAAATCCGAAGAATCGATTTTTCTTTGGTGACATAAGATTTCTTTGTACAAGGAAGTGTGCAGATAATTCTTTTTTTTTTTTTACCGATATGACAGATTAGTAATCAGTAAACCTCTCTCAACAAAACAACATAAAAAAGCATTCTTCCTTAGAATTAATTAGCGGGCAGGGCAAATAAAACGAATTTATTGTTCCCCTCTTGCGGATGTATATATCATTCAAATAGAGAAAATAGAAAATCTTGCATCTTTCTCTATCTCCTAACAAGAACCATTTTCCTAGGAATCCCTGCTGTTGGATCGGATTCGTTAGAATTCTTCGGAAATTTGTAAGAATTTCTTTTTGTATTACAAATTACAAAAAGAAATCCGAAGCTAAGAACAACCGAAGAAAAAAGATAAGTAATAATAATAACGAAAATGGGTTATCATACATCTAGTTCATGTAGAAAGATGAATAGGTCCGTTCGACATTCCTTGCGCTAAGTATATATACTTATTTAGTATACTTAGTATAATTATATACAATTATATAAGTATACTTAATATACATTTATATACGAATTAGAATATGATAATAATTAGAATTAATATTCTAATTATTATAGGATATCTATATACCAGTAACAGGTACAAATATTAAATCGAGGTACCCTTTCTATGACAATTCTCAACAGCTTTCCCTCTATTTTAGTCCCTTTAGTGGGCCTAGTATTTCCGGCAGTGGCAATGGCTTCGTTATTTCTTTATCTTGAAAAAAATAAGATTTTTTAAATCCGATCGGATCTTTAAGGTCAACTCTCATCTAGTTTTTTTTTTTCAAGACTTAGCGATGACGGATATCCATTTAGTAAAATAGTGTATAAGACTAAGAAGCGGCTTTCTCCGAGCATAAACGAAAGAGCTCTTATGCATGTCTAATGTCTAAACATGATATTATAGGTAAATTAATTCTATCTATTGTCAACAATAGGCTGTGATCTGAAATAGGCTGTGATCTGAACTCATGTCTGCAATGAAAATCAATGTATCTGTGTGGATGAACCGGTCTATAGGGAATCATATGAAGGGGATGCTCGTATTTTATTAGATCTAACCAATTCAATGACTTACTGCTAAGAGTTCACATCAAAATAGTACTAGTTGATGAGAGTTACTTCAGAAACAAAAAAAGTAAACGAAAATTGATTTTCTTTTGGTTATTTCCCCAATTCCAATAAAATGCAACTGGAGCTAGTATGTATGAGTTGGCGATCAGAATATATATGGATAGAATTTATAGCGGGCTCTCGCAAAACAAGCAATGTCTGCTGGGCCCTTATCCTTTTTTTAGGTTCATTAGGATTCTTAGTGGTTGGAATTTCTAGTTATCTTGATAGGAATTTGCTATCTTTATTTCCGTCTCAGCAAATAAATTTTTTTCCACAAGGGATCGTGATGTCTTTCTACGGGATCGCGGGTCTCTTTATTAGTTCCTATTTGTGGTGCACAATTACATGGAATGTAGGTAGCGGTTATGATCTATTTGATACAAAAGAGGGAATAGTGTGTATTTTTCGTTGGGGATTTCCTGGAAAAAATCGCCGGATCTTTCTACGATTCCTTATGAAAGATATTCAGTCCATCAGAATAGAAGTTAAAGAGGGTATTTATGCTCGTAGTGTCCTTTATATAGAAAGCAGAGGCTTGGGGGCCATTCCCTTGAATCGTACTGATGAGAATTTGACTCCACGAGAAATTGAGCAAAAGGCCGCGGAATTGGCCTTTTTCTTGCGTGTACCAATTGAAGGGTTTTGAGAAATGAACTGAAGAATAAGAATAAACAGAATAAGAATAAATGCTTTCTCGGCAGGAGGAACCCCTCAAGACTCCTTTTTTTTTTCGGAATATGCGAGAGTTTCCGTTTTACATTTTTAATAGAAAAAAGTTCTTTCATTTCGAAATTCAAATAATATGAATATATTCATTATTTGAATTTGAATCTTTCGGGCATTCATCGAAAGGGGGAATCGCTTCGAATATTTCATCAATTGGGATATCTGGAAACAATATTGTTTTGTTTTTTATTATTTCTTGATTCAAATTCGAATTGGAATCAAGAATTCGAAGTGGATTCTTCTTCGATTTCTGTAGTTTTTCTACACTAGGTTCAAGGACTAACCGCCGAATCACAACTAAAAAAAAGGGGGGGACTCGGTTTATAGGCGCAATACCTTGTAATAGAACTCATGCTTGATAGAAATCTTAGATCACATAGAATCAACGAATGAGGTGTGTTCATTAACAACTCACAGATGAAAAAATGACAAAAAAAAAGAACGCATCCATTCCCCTTAGATATCTTTCATCTATAGTATTTATAGTATTTTTGCCCTGGTGGATCCCTCTCTCATTTAATAAAAGTCTGGAATCCTGGGTTACAAATTGGTGGAATACTAGTCAACCCGAAACCTTCTTGAATGATATTCAAGAAAAGTCTATTCTAGAAAAGTTCATAGAATTAGAGGAATTATTACTCTTGGACGAAATGATAAAGGAATTTCCGCAAAGACGTCTAGAAAAGCTTCGTATAGGGCTCCCGAAAGAAACAATTCAATTAATCAAGATGCACGATGAGGATCATATCCATACGATTTTTCACTTCTGGACAAATACAATCTGCTTCGTTATTCTAAGTGGTTATTCGATTCTGTGTAATGAAGAACTTTTTATTCTTAACTCTTGGGTTCAAGAATTCCTATATAATTTAAGCGATACAATAAAAGCCTTTTCGATTCTTTTCGTAACTGATTTATGTATTGGATTCCATTCGCCTCGCGGTTGGGAACTACTGATTGGCTATGCCTACAACGATTTTGGATTTGCTCATAATGATAATGATATTATTCTATCCGTTCTTGTTTCCACTTTTCCCGTCATTCTAGATACGTTTTTTAAATATTGGCTTTTTTCTTATTTAAATCGTGTATCTCCGTCACTTGTAGTGATTTATCATTCAATGACTGAGTGAAAAGCGATTCAATGATCCAATTAGAATATTTTGGATTTTGTACATAAGCAAAGCATTCAAAGCCGTACTTACCTTACTTTTTCTACCCATCCAGAGGATCCGATCCCTCCCGGATTCCAGGAATCCTATATTCCAGTAAAATTATTTCAGTAAATAGCAGAATTGCGGATAGGGAGCTGTATTAGTGACCTACCTAATTCTATTGTAGAAATTTTCGGGATCGACGATTGGACCATGCAAATTCGAAATACCTTTTCTTCGTTAAAGGGAGAGATTACTCAATTCATTTCCGTATCCCTCATGATATATATAATAACTCGGGCATCAATTTCAAATGCATATCCCGTTTTTGCGCAGCAGGGTTTTGAAAATCCACGAGAGGCAACTGGTCGCATTGTATGCGCCAATTGTCATTTAGCTAATAAGCCCGTGGATATTGAGGTTCCACAAGCGGTACTCCCTGATACTGTATTTGAAGCAGTTGTTAGAATTCCGTATGATATGCAACTGAAACAAGTTCTTGCTAATGGTAAAAAGGGGTCTTTGAATGTGGGGGCCGTTCTTATTTTACCAGAGGGGTTTGAATTAGCCCCCTCCGACCGTATTTCGCCCGAGATGAAAGAAAAGATAGGCAAGCTGTCTTTTCAGACCTACCGACCCACTAAAAAAAATATTCTTGTGATAGGGCCAGTTCCTGGTCATAAATATAGTGAAATAACTTTTCCTATTCTTTCCCCGAACCCTGCAACTAATAAAGATGCTCACTTCTTAAAATATCCAATATACGTCGGTGGGAACAGGGGGAGGGGTCAGATTTATCCCGACGGGAACAAAAGTAACAATACGGTTTATAATGCTACAGCTGCGGGTATAGTAAACAAAATCATACGAAAAGAAAAAGGGGGATACGAAATAACCATAACGGATGCAGCGAATGGGCGTGAAGTGCTTGATATTATCCCTCCAGGACCAGAACTTCGTGTTTCAGAGGGCGAATCTATCAAACTTGATCAACCATTAACAAGTAATCCTAATGTAGGTGGGTTTGGTCAGGCAGATGCAGAAATAGTACTTCAAGATCCATTACGTGTCCAAGGCCTTTTGTTCTTTTTGGCATCTGTTGTTTTGGCACAAATCTTTTTGGTTCTTAAAAAGAAACAGTTTGAGAAGGTCCAATTGTCCGAAATGAATTTCTAGATCCGCGGATTTATCATTTATCAACATTAAGTTTGTAAAAAGAACAAAATTATTCTTGGCAATTATGTTATGTAGGAACAAAAAATTTACGAAAAGTCTTTTGCTTATTTATATTCTTTTTCTACCGGATGTCGGGAAGTTCTTGTACAGCACTCCTAAATCCTAGTATATATATATATTGTGAAGAAGGCTATTTTACTTTAGCCCGTCTTTGTTTTTCCAATACAAGTTGGAGGATGTCACTATTATCCGATTTAAATATCATAGAATGTGTCAATAGTTTTGATTCTATTCTACTAGAATCAAATTCGACCAGAACTATATACTAAAAGGAAGTGGAGAATATCAAATATAAAGAGAGTAGGCATAAATGAGGGGAACAAGGGATTCTAAGGGGGATTATTCGTCGTACTAGTCTTCGTCACCCGAAAGGGATGCGGGAAATCCCTTTTCGGGTGTCAAAATAATAATGGTTTGTAATTCCATTCATCAAAGATTCCTAGTCGTAGTTTAGAA